CTGGATGAAGAAAAAGATCAAAAAGCACCCATAGTGGTGGAAGGCATTTTAGCGGCCGATTTTTTTCAGTTTCAATGGACTCGTCCAGTACGATACATAAGCAATCAACACTTTTTTGGGGCTGTAAGAAAGGAAGCTTCACAATATTTTTTTGATACATGCCGAAGTGATGGAAAAAAAAGAATATCTTTTACAGATCCTCCTAGTTTTTCTAGTTTTAAGGAACTGACGAAAGGGATGATATCTTCGTCCACAGTAGAAAGACTCTCCTTTGATAAACTAGACAAAGATTGGCTTTATAAGAACAAACAAAGACAAAACAACTTAAATAACGAGTTTATAAAGAGAATTGAGGCTCTAGACACGGGATTTCTTTTTCTAGATATACTCGACAAAAGGACTCGGGTTTGTATTGAGAAAATGAACGAAACCTGCCTCTGCCTACCAAAAAGGTATGATCCTTTGTTGAATGGGCCCTCTCGTGGAAGAATCAAAAAGTTTAGAAAAGTAATCGAGGATCCCGAAGAAAAGGAGAAAAGCGAAGAAAAGGAGAAAAGCGAAGAAAAGGAGAAAAGCGAAGAAAAGGAGAAAAGCGAAGAAAAGGCACCGAAAAGCAAAGAACAGGAGAAAAGGGAAGAAGAGGCACGTCTACGCGAAGAAGCACGTCTACGCGAAGAAGCACGTCTACGCGAAGAAGCACGTCTAAGCGAAGAAAGGGCACTTCTTCAATTGGGTGAATTTCGTGAAAAAGTCTACAATGTAATTAAATCTCGTAAATCTAGTGGAAGAAAAAAGAATGCAATGCAATCTCGTCGAAGAAAAAAGAATGCAATGCAATCTCGTGAAAAAGTCCAGAATGCAATGCAATCTCGTCGAAGAAAAAAAAATGGAACTACAAAATCTCGTGAAAGAATCGACGATGAACCTACAGAATCTCAACTTAAGCAAATCCTTGCTCTAAATCAAATTCATGAGACCCTTTTGCCAGGTTTCATTTTCGAGTCTCCAAAATTTGAAGAGAGAATGTTCGCGATACTAAAAAGTAAAACACTAAAACTAAGAGCAGAAGGAAAATTATATTATAATCCTTTGGCAAAATTTTTTTCTAAGCCTTGGGAAAAAGGGGGGGGAGGCATTGATTGGAACCAGCGAAAACTAAAAAAGCTAAAGCAACTAAGGACTTATAAAGTGGGAGAAAGTGTGGGACGAGCGCACATCGGTCAACGCGTCCCTCGCTGGTCATACGTATTACTCCGCGAGGTCGCATACGACCTGGGCGAACCCTTTGTGACCAAGCGGGGAGATAATGAGTGCTTTGATATTATATCAGCACAATACAAATATGAAATTATTTTGAATCAGGATACTCAAAATTTACTTATCAAAAATCTTTCTAAAGATAGTAATAAGATTGATCCGGAGATTGCTAAAGAGATTAATGAGAAGGTTGAGAAGGATTTGATCAAGAGTGGGGGAGACCCTTATAGTATTGACTTTGAGAAAAGCCTTGCTCATGTTCACGTTGGCAGCCTCATCACCAATATCGAGTGGAAAACCGAGACTAAGGACGTGTGGAGGACCTCCTTGAGAGCGGTGCGCAACCAATTTTGGCATCAGGATGACATCAAAGGTGTTGCGAGCGTCCTAAGGCGTAAAAACGGAGTTGTTGTAAGACAGATTGAAATGTTTCCGCATTCCCCTCTTTTTTTGGGCTTCTTAAAAAGTACACTGTCTAGTTCTTTTAGGGTAGTGAAACCCCTTGTTTTGAAAATGCAAAATTTGCTGCATAGGTTTGGAATCAAAAAAGGGGACCTTTTCACTCTTAAGGGACCTAAGAAAGAACAGACAAAAACAAAAAGGAAGACAAAAAGGAAGACAAAAGGGAAGACAAAAGGGAAGACAAAAGGGAAGACAAAAAGGAAGACAAAAAGGAAGATAGACGAAAAAAAAAGCAAAGCATTGAAAGAACGGAAAAAATTGAAAAGAATCAAAAAAGAGAAAATCGAACTAGACCCCGAAGAAGAGCTGTTCCGGATGGATGGAATAGATGCATGGAATGAGCTTTATTGTGGGCTAGGAGTAAGAGGTATCGTATTAATTTTGAACTCCTATTTTAGAAGATATATTGCATTGCCTTTAGCGATAATAGCTAAAAATATTGGTCGTATCTTATTTTTGCAGCAGCCCGAGTGGGCTGAGGATAGAAAGGACTGGGAAAACGAGACTCATCTTTTATGCAACGATGACGGTTTTGCTATAGGCGTCATATCCATCAGCAACTTTCCGGAGGAGTGGTGGGAATACGGTCTTCAGGTCAAAGTTTTATGGCCTTTAGAGTTGAAACCTTGGCACACAGCGGATGATAGACAAAGGATAACCAACGATTATGCTTTTATAAGGTCTTTCTGGGGACTAGCTGACTATCCTTGGGGTGGTGCCCGACCCAACCGTTCCTTTTCCATTTTTTGGGGGCCCATTTTTAACGAACTAGGCAAAAAAAGTCAAAGATTAGCAGCAGAAAAATTGGAAGGGAGCGCCTTTCGACTTATAAGAAGCGTTTTCAACCAAAAAATAAAGCAAAATTTTGTTAGAGTTCTAGGAAACCCAAAAGAAAGCATAAAACGGCTTAAAGAAAGCATAAAACGGCTTAAAGAAAGGGTTCTAGTTCTAAAAAGCACAATTTTGAAAATAATAAAAAAAAATACAAGATTGAAAGGGATAGGAGTAGATGAATCGAGTGAAACTCAAAAAGAAAAAGATTCTATAATCAGCAATGAGATAATTCATGAATCATTTAGTCAAATTCGATCTACAGCTTCTACAAATTCAGAAGAAAAAATAAAAAATCTGATTAATAGAACAAGCACAATCAAAAATCAAATAGAAAGAATTACAAAAGAAAAAAAAAAAGTAACTCCAGGACTAAATAATAGTCCTAACAACAAAAAGCAAAATAATAATGTAGAATCGCCAAAAAATATTTGGAAAATTGTAAAAAGAAGAAATGTTCGATTAATAAGTAAATGGAATTATTTTCAAAAAATTTTCATTGAAAAAATATACAAAATATACCTAGATATCTTTCTATGTATCATTAAGATTCCTAGAATCAATTTAACAAAAAAATTTTTTGAGAAAGACATTTCCAATACTGAAACAAATCAAAAAAGAATTACCTTTAGTTCGACTATAAAAAATATAAATAAGCGGAAGTCACAGATTGTTCCGAAATTTGCTTCCTTGCCAAATTTATCTTCCCTGTCACAAGCATATGTATTTTACAAATTATCACAAACCCTAGTTAGTGATAAGTTAAGATCTGTTCTTCAATATCGCGGAACGTCTTTTTTTCTTAAGACTGCAATAAAGGATTCTTTTGAAAGACAGGGAATATTTCATTCCGAATTAAAGCATAAGAAACTTCGAAATTTTGGAACGAATCCATGGAAAAACTGGTTAAGAGGTCAGTCTCAATACAATTTATCTAAGGTTCATTGGGAGCGAGTAGGCGCACAAACCTGGCGAAATAAAGTCAACCGACGCCATACGCCTCAAAATAATGATTTAAATAAAGGAGATTCATATGAAAAAGACCCATTACTTCATTCCAAAAAACAAGATGATTCTGAAGTATATTCATTAGTAAGAAATCAAAAAACTAAGTTTCAGAAAAACTATAAATATGATCTTTTAGCATATAAATACATTTCTTCTGAAACTAAGAAGGACTCCTCTATTTCTAAATTGCCATTACAAGTAAATAAGAGCCAAGAGATCGACTTATTTGATATACCAGAGGAGATTGTTTTCAAGACTTATTTCAAGGATTGTATACTAGACAAGAAGTTTCTAGACAAGCTTTATCGAGACAATACTTATCTACACAATTATCTAGACAATACTTATGTAGACAAGGATTATCACAAGGATTATCTAGACAAGAGTTTTCTAGACAAGGTTTATTTCAAGGATTCTCTAGACCAGCTTTATCTAGAAAAGGATTATTACAAGGATTATCTAGACGAGGTTTATCTAGACAAGAATTCTCTAGACAATTATCTAGACAAGGTTTATATGTCTCTGAAAAAAATGCGAAAGAAAAAACCTGAAAGAAAATATATGGACTTTGATTGGAAGTTTTTCGAAAAATATCTAGTCAATTTGGAGGCTGGGAAAAAGATCGACCCTAACCATAATACAAATACTAAGATTGAGACTCAGAATTCTAAAATAATTGAGACTCAGAATTCTAAAATAATTGAGAATGAAAATTCTAAAATAATTGAGAATGAGAATTCTGAAATAATTGAGAATGAGAATTCTGAAATAATTGAGAATGAGAATTCTGAAATAATTGAGAATGAGAATAGAGGTCTTATTTATGATATCGTTCCAAAAATGCTCTTGGATCCAGAAATCGAAAAGGATCCAGAACTCAAAGAAGATCCAGAACTCAAAGAAAATCCAGAAATCAAAGAAGACAAAAAAAGCTTTTTTAATTGGATGGGAATGAATGAAGAAATCTTAAAGGCACCCAGAGCGAATTCGAATGAGGAAGATTCGAATCAGGAAGATTGGTTCTTCCCAGAATTTCTGCTACGTAAGAGGACATATCAAATGAACCCGTGGCTTAGACCTATGAAGTTACTTCTTTTAAATTTCAAAGGAAAAGAAGAAGAAGAAGAAGAAGAAGAAGAAGTTAGTCAAGGAAAAGCAAATGTTAGTCAAGGAAAAGCAAATGTTAGTCAAGGAAAAGCAACTAAAGGAAAAGCAACTAAAGGAAAAGCAAATGTTAGTCAAAACATCGAAGACATCGACATCGAAGACATCCAAGAAGTTATTAGAGAAGATTATGAAAAAGGGTTCAGTAAAAAAAAAACACAATACCGGAGTGACTCGCCGAGGCTAGTAGATTTCGTTGACCTTCAAGCGAAGTATTTGGGTTTTAGCATCCACACCGAGCGGCTAGTTGAGGAGGATATGCTCGAGCGGCTGAGCTT